AGAATATTTTTTTTAGTGGGGCGGTAGTTCTGAAAAGACAGATTTACTGTCCTTTCCTTCATCTCAGGAGAAATACGATCGGGGGGGGCTAATTCAAATCCCTCGGGTAAAATAAGAACAGCCCCAATACTCAAGGCCCCTCTTTTACCATTTGAAAGAACTTGTTTCAGTTTTGTATCATAAGGAATTCGAACAACTGCTTCAAATACAGTATCGGGAAGTACCGCCCGGGGAACCTCAATATCTACAGGCTTATTAGCTAAATGACAATTGGCACATACAATACGACCAGTTGCCTCTCGTGGATTTTCATAAACTTGTTGCGCAAAAATGGGATATGCATTTGAAATGGATGCCTGAGTTATTATATATATTATGGGCAATACGTAAATGTATCGAATCTTTTTTTCCTTTATCCAAGAACGGGTATTTCTCATTTGCATGGTCCAATAGTTGATACCGACAATTTCTACAATAAAGTAGGTAGGTCACTTGTATAATTCCCTATCTATGATTCTGCTATTTACTGGAAAATTATTATTGGAATATAGGAATAATCTCTTGAATCAGTGTAAATATAAAAATATAAAAAAATATAAAGAGTAAACAGGATTTGGAATGCTTTATTTATGGACAAAACAAAGAAAGTAACAAACATTAGAAACGGCTTAACTCATTTTTCATTCAGCCATTGAGTGATAAATCAATACAAGTGCCGGGGATATACGATTTAAATAATGGAAGATACCATATTTAAAAATTGTATCTAGAATAACTGGAAAAGTGGAAGCAAGAACAGATATAATTTGATCGTTATGATCAAATCCAAAATCGTTGTAGATAGAATCAATCATTAGTTCCCAACCGTGGGTCGAATGGAATCCGATACATAAATCAGTTACTAAAAGAATGGAAAAAGCTTTTATTGTATCGTTTAAATTATATAGGAATTCCTGAACCCGAGAGTTAATAATAACAAGCTCGTCATTACCCAGAATAGAATAAACACTTAGAATAATGAAAGACATTATATTTATTGAGAAGTGCAAAATCGTATTCATATGGTCTTGGTTATACATCTTGATTAATTGAACCGTTTCTTTGTGGATTCCTATATTAAGCTTTTGTATATGTGTTTCTGAAGATTCATTTATCATTTCGTCCAACAGGAGTAGTCTCTCTAATTCTATGAATTTTTCTAGAATACTATTTTCTTGAATATCATTCAAAAGGGTTTCAGATTGTCTCTTATTCCACCAATTAATAAACCATGATTCCATACTTTTATTAAATGAGAGAGAGATCCACCAGGGAAAAAATACTAAAGATATAAGAGATAGAATGGGAATAAATACTTTCTTTTTTGTCATTTTTTCATTTAATGAATTGGTAAGGAATCCACCCCACCTCACTTGTTGACTCTACACGTTCGAATATTTTGATTCTATTACGTACAAAGTATTTTGTTTTTGTTCAGCTTTTAATCTATAAAGAATACAGAAATATAATCAAAGTCCCTTTCAAATGAAGACGAAATAAGAAAATAAAAAAAGAAAAATTCTTCATTTCAATTCAATTGGTACACGCAAGAAATAGGCCAATTCCGCTACTTTTTGTTCAATTTCTCGTGGAGTCAAATTCTCATCAATATGAATTAATGGAATAGACCCCTGGCCCCTGATTTCCATATAAAGGAAAAAGACAATACGAGTATAAATACCCTCTTTAACTTCGATTCGTAGGGCCTGAATATCTTCCATAAGGAATCGGAGAAAGATACGACGATTTTTTCCGGGAAATCCCCAACGAAAAATACAAACTGTTCCTTCTTTTCTATCGAATCTATCATAACCACTACCTATATTCCACGAAATTATGCACCACAAATAGGAACTAATAAAGAGACCTGCTATCCCATAGAAGGACACCACGATTCCTTGTGGAAAAAAAAGTATTTGTTGATACGGAAATAAAGATCTAAAATTACTATCTAGATAACTACAAATTCCAACCACTAAGAATCCTAACGAACCTAAAAAAAGGATAAAGGCCCAGTAGAAATTAATTATTTTTCGGGAGCCTGTTATAAGTTCTATCCATATACGGTCTGATCGCCAATTCATACTAGATTTAGTTGCATTTTATTGGAATTGAGAGAATAATCCCAATTTGACTTTACTATTTTTGTTTACGAACTAACGCTCATCAACCAGCACTTTTCTTTTCTTATATGAACCTTCAAAAAAATGGCATCTCCTTCAATCTCCTTCGTATGATCTTATTCTAGATATTTACATATAACCATATGACCCCCATTTCCTATCTAGGTTAAGCTAGAATTCGTTTACCCATATCGTGTTTCCGACTGCATAAGCGTTCGTTCATTTATGTTTGTGGGAAGTAAGGTATTATACCTTATTTCACTAACTATATTATTTGTATTTGTGTTATAATGCAAGTCTAATTACGTCGTAAAACAATGAATGAGATTTTGTCCCGGCGAATTTAAACAATCTTGTTTTTTTGTACATGAAGAAATAAAGAAGCCATTGCAAATGCCGGAATTACTAGGCCCACTAAGGGGACAAAAATAGAGGGTAAATTTAGAATTGTCATAGCAACGGTACCTCGATTTACTATTTATACCTGTTATTGTTACATTAATTGTTACGTTGTTATAAAATAGGTACATCTTTATATTATAAATTATCTTATAAAAATTTGAATTCGTATCGTATAATCGTATATTATTTATTAATATTATTTATTATTATATTTATTATATTATATTTATTTTATATTTATTATATTATATTATATTTAATATTTATTTATTATTATATTATTTATTATATTATAATTATATTATAATTATATTATAATATTTTATATTATTTTTATATTATAATATTATATATATTAATATATATATTATATTATTATACCAAGTATTATACCAAGTATATCGGTATATCGAATAACCTGCTAACTGAATAGAAAATTTAGAACTTAATACTTAATAAATAGCCTTATTCATATTCATAATATTCATATTGTTCATATTTCTACATAAACTAAACTATATAAACTATATGAATTATATATTATATAATATAATATAACTATATAATATATAATATTATGTAGTCTTTATTTTATTATTTAATTTATTATTTTATTCTTCTTTTTTTCTTGTTCTTTTAATTTCATTTAAATTTTTATAAAGAAAGGATTTCTTAATAAATACCGAAAGATTCGTTCGAATCCGATCCAACAAGGATTCTTAGTAAAACTAAAAGCTCGAGAAGATAAAAGATATAGATATATAAAGATTCATATTTCTATTTGAATTATACATACTATAAGAATAACTATAAGAATAAGAAACGAACATGAAATTTTTTTGATTTGTCCCGCCCGCTCTCGCGTAAGGAAGAAATTACTCGTGCTGATTATTACTTTCTATAAAATTTAAATAAAAAAAATAACTATTTGTTTTCTCAAAACAAAAAAAAAAAGAAAGTCCTACTTGAGTGAATTTTGATTCAAAGGAAAGAAAGTGTGGAGTTGAAAAAATTCACTCATAACGTCTTTTAAAAGATTACGTGGTACGATTGGATCAAATAAGCCCTTATGGAATAAATATTCAGACACCTGCGAGCCCTCGGGTACTGTCTTATTCAATGTTTGTTCAATTACTCTTTTACCTGCAAATGCAATATAGGCATTTGGTTCGGCAATAATAATATCGCCTAACATACCAAAGCTGGCTGTCACCCCACCAGTAGTGGGAGATGTAAGGATGGATATATAGAATAACTTTTTATTTGATTGATAATCATATAAAGCAGAAGATATTTTAGCCATTTGCATCAAGCTCAGACTTCCTTCTTGCATGCGTGCCCCCCCGGAAGCACATACTATAATAAGGGGTAGAAATTGGTGGGTAGCATACTCGATCAAACGGGTTATTTTCTCCCCTACTACGGATCCCATACTACCCCCCATAAACTGAAAATCCATGACCCCAACTGCTATGGGAATACCGTTTAGCTGACCTATGCCCGTTTGAACAGCTTCCGGTAATCCTGTCTTTTTTTGATAAAAGTCGATACGATCTTTATAAGGTTTCTCCTCTGAATGAAACTCAATGGGGTCCAGAGATATCATGTCTTCATCCATAGGATACCAAGTACCCGGATCAATCAAAAGTTTGAGTCTATCCAAACTGCTCATTTTCAAATGATATCCACATTGTTCGCAAATATTCATTTTTGATTTAAACAATTTCTTATAATTTAATTCATAACAATTCTCGCATTGAACCCATAAATTCCTGTATTTTTGAGTTACATCGAGATCATTAAAACTTTCTCTTATAGTTAAATCATTACCATTCGTGCTAGTTCTTATACCGAAACTCTCGCTTTCACTACTATTTCCACTTTCACCACAAATGAAACTGTAAAAATAACTGTCACTGTAGTTGCCACTATCACTTAAAATGTAATTATGAATAAGGATTTGAGAATGAAGATAATTTTCAATGAAACTAGTACTGTGCTTATTCCAATCATTTTTAGTATTATACATGTAACGATCATAATAGGAATCATCACTCTGCGATCCATTATTACGATAACGAGAATCCTGATAATTATAAAAAATATTTTCTAGTTCACTCAGAAAAGAATGATCATTATTAACCTCCAAAATCTTATTTTTAATAGAAAAATTTATGTAATAACCATCTCCATTTCTATTCTTAACTAACAAAGTTTCATCGTCCATTAATTTAAGAATGTCTCTGACACCAAATAAATGATCAAGATTACTGTAACTAGAACTGTCATTATCAACCCAATTATGATTAGGAATGTTTTTATACAGATCGGTTAAAAAACCGTCTTCACTTTCACTGGTATTTTCAATAGAACCAATATTGTCCATTGAGTTACTTAGCCCACACCCGTGCTCAAACTCTTCCTTAGCCATGAAAC